ATTAGGGTGTTGCAATTTTTCGTGGGGGGGGGATTTCCAATTTAATGAGATTTTGAAAGGAGGTTTCATTTAATTGAAAATTAAAATTAAATAACTAAAGTTTTCTCTTTTGCTGAAGAAGTTTTGATAGCTACGGATCACAAAAAACACTAAAATCATAACAGAAAAAAGCATTGTGGAAAAATCGATAGTTTCTTTTTTAGTTCCGAAAATGAAACTAAAATTCCAATAGAAAAATAAAAAGAATGTAAATAGTCTTTCTTCTTTTTGTTGTTGCTTGAATATTTTATATTCAATTGAATATAATAAATAACAAGCATTTTTGTTTTCAAATCAAATAAATCATTATTTATCTATAATTCGTTGGAACAAAAAAAGGGGCCCGGCTAGGTACTGACCAGGCCAGGCCATCAGAATAAGAAGGGCCTTTCGAACAAAATCAACACAAAGATGTCTTCTTTTTTTTCTTTATTTTTATTTATAGGCTCGTTCGAGCCCTTCCTTTATCTAAAAGAAATTCCTGATTTGTATATCTCTATAGAATCGAGAAAGAAAGACTCCTTACATTATGTGTAATGTAGTAATTCTCTTTTTCAATTGGGAGAGATGGCTGAGTGGACTAAAGCGTCGGATTGCTAATCCGTTGTACGAGTTATTCGTACCGAGGGTTCGAATCCCTCTCTTTCCGGTTCCGTTGATGACTTGATTTATTTATTTTTTTTTTTTTGCAAATTTTTGAAATCTTAGTTAAACGTGTGGAATAGATAAAATCCTAAGAAAATTTGCAAATTAACCAAGGAAAAACCCCTTGCATTTTATTCTTCACGTCCAGGATTACGTCCTGGATCATTAGATAGGAATCCAAAGATGAAGAGAGAAACAAAAAATATCACTACGGTATAAACGAAGAGTTTCAGAGTAAGCATTACACAATCTCCAAGATGATTTTTTTTGAAAAAAAAAAAAGAGAATAGATCTTCCATTTTTATACCACATATCCTATTTTGACACCAAGAAATGAGGTTTTTCTAGAAATAGAAATGAATTGTCAGAAATTCATTTGGAATAAGAGTTTTTCATTAACAAAAATTTCTTTCATATCCAAATTCGATCTTGTGGGAGACCCTAATATAATTAATATAATAGGGTTAGGGTCTTTCACTGGAAAAAGGTCAAAAAAAGGAGGAAATGGGGTAAGCCGGATTTATGGCGACTATCCAAGAATTTCAATGTGTGAATCGAGGATTCAGACTCTAAAACTTATCTGATTTTATCAATTGTTAGAGAATTTTTTTCTCGAAGAAATCATGAATTTTCTAGGATATTATTAAGGATCTCATCGAAAACTTACAGCAGCTTGCCAAACAAAGGCTAAGAGAAAAAAAAACAGAGGTATGACTGGCATAACATCTACGATTGGATTCAAAAAAGCATAGGCTTCGGGCAATTTGCCGAAGAAAAAACTACTCGAATAAAGGGCAGAATTAAGACAAATACAGATCAAACTAAAGATATTAAGCATAACAGACATTTTGTTCTTGGAGATAATTGCATTTTGATTGAATTATTGATATAAGGAAAAAGGAAGAAAGGAAGTAAGGTATACAAAAAATCCTTCTTTTTCTTTGAACCCACCCAATCAAAAATCCTCCAATTCTCAAAGGAGAATAGAAGAAATCATACTTTCATACAATATCTTAATTGAATTATATGTAATGATCAATAAATTAAGTTGAATTCTATATCTATATGGATTAAAATCCTAGTAATAATCTATTCGATAGATATTTGGACTGGAGTTGACAAACAACCAATAACAATATTATTGTTTCTTAGTGTAGATTAGAAATTGATAATGGGGCGTGGCCAAGTGGTAAGGCAACGGGTTTTGGTCCCGCTATTCGGAGGTTCGAATCCTTCCGTCCCAGAGCCATATCCATTTTTTTAGAATTTTAGAAAAAAGATTGTTTTCTTGAACAACTTTTTGTTTAAAGTCTAATTTTAGATGGAATGCGATTCTTTTATATCTTATACGAATCATATCTTTTTTCACAAACTGAACTGAATCGAGTTCAAATGACACGCATCTGGACCTAAATCTATTTTTTATCAGGTAAGATGAGAACATGGATCAAAACAAAAGAGTTTGAATTCAAAAAAGTTGGGTGGGCTTTTCATCATATGTTCATTCCCTTTGATATTTAGGGAAGTTAGTTACTTGGAAAAACTTCCCATCCCATATCTATTTGAATTTTCAATGATGGATGTATTTTGAATCGAGATGCAAAAGAATCTATATTCCCTATCTCTTATTATTTATCCCGTAAATGAGGGAGTCTAATTAGTCATTTTCTTTTTCTCGAGATCTCTGAATTCGAAACAAGAGTGAGTTCTTGGTCCTAATTAAATTCAATCAATAGGACTAAGTCTCTTAGTGGGTTAGACTAAAGCTTGACTAAATTTGGACTTATTGTTTGTCTTTGTAACTAGACAAGTAATTTACCATACCGGATCAGGATTCCTTTTTTTATGCTCTATCATTCCCATAGAAAGAATAGGGGAGTGGGTAGGAGATAATCAGTATTAATTTAAATATCTGTTCAAATCTCATTAACAAATGATTCAAAAACATATTTATATATGTTATGGAATCGATGTATTTTCTTTGAATCTCGTTTTTTTATTTTAGTTAGGTATTTTTTTGTTTGGCTATAATGAAGAATTGTAAATCTATGTAACGATTGGATTGAGGCAGGGGTGATTTATCCTATCCCTTTTATTCACTTTATGACAAGATTCGATTATTGAAATATTACTCAACCCCATGTTAAACAAAATACATATAAAATATGGAAATGTTTAGCTTAAAATGTTTAGCTTATATGTATGTATCGTTCTATTTCAATGACAATAGTCTTTCGGTTTTTGTGAAAAAGGTTTGGGATCCCTTAAATTTTGGAAACTCAAATTAGTTCAATTTAGTATTATAGAATATCTATAATAGTGACAATTGTTCAGTCTAGTTGATAGATACGAAAACCCCTCTCTATTTTTTCGATTTTGATTTTTGCAATCAGATGAAAAGAATAAAGATTCAAATCTTACCTTACATCAGTTTTTTATCCATCTCATGAAAAAAATGGGATTTCTTTCTTCTTTTCTGTGATCTATTTATCTATTTGAAATCAGTGATGGGTCAATTAAAAACAAAAATACTTATCTTTTAATGATGTTTAAATAGGAACCTTTTTCCATTCGAAATAGTTTTAAAAAATATTTCGAATGATTCCTTGTAAGTTGAACCTTTGGTACTCAAAAAGTAGGAAATAGGTCAATCTATCCTATTGAGTCACTTGAAGTTGCAGACTCAAAAAGAACTTATTTATTTATTCGTTTATCTATTTCTTTATATATATGTTAAAGATGGTGTCCTGCTAAGACTTCTTCAGAAAAATCTTTACACATATCATATATAGAAGAAAAAGTCTAGATTACACGATGTCTATGTACAACTGAACCAATGACTATTCATGATTCCATGATTGAATCAATTTCATACCGGTTCCAAATTAGAGGAATGTTATGGTAAAACTTCGTTTGAAACGATATGGTAGAAAGCAACGTGCGACTTGAAGGACAGATCCGTTGTGGATTTTTACATCCGCTATTTTATATTTAATATTTATATAGGAATGAAGGTGCTCTTGGCTCGACATCGTTTGTTCTGTTCCACTTGAACCCTTCGTTTTTTGTTGGGTTGTAAACAGTCCACGATGGAGCTCGAGTAGAAAGGATTAATTCATTTCTCGGGGGCAAGGATCTAGGGTTAATGCCAATCAATAAATTGGAACAACTTCGTAAATATATCTTCGATATAGAAATGGAAAGGATCCAATTTGAGCAAGTTTCCAATTCAAAAGCAAAAACTGTTGGAATTGATCAAAGGTTTTCGATCCAAAGTGTATCACGCGGGAATCAACTGTCCGTAGGATTCTTTGATAGAAAGAGAAATCACAAAAAAGGGTATGTTGCTGCCATTTTGAAAGGATTAAGAAGCACCGAAGTAATGTCTAAACCCAATGATTTAAAACAAAGATAAAGGATCCCAGAACAAGGAAACACCATTTTAATTGTCTCGATAGTCTCAATAACTGGATCAGACTGAAGAATCAAAATAGAATTTTAAACGAGACAAACAAAAGGGGGTAAAGACCACTCAATAAATGAAATTGATTAAAGATTTTTTCCTTTAAGCTATTTGAGAGTTATCCAACTTGAGTTATGAGTACGAATGGTTTCTTTTTCATTTTCAGGAAGGAAGAAGAAAAAAAAAGACTTAAATCATAGTCTAATTGATTTTATAGGCTCATTTGTCATTTATTAGAATTCCATACATAGACAAAACTGCGAATCAAATCATTTTTTCTCGAGCCGTACGAGGAGAAAACTTCCTATACGTTTCTAGGGGGGGTATTGTTCATCTACATCTATCCCAATGAGCCGTCTATCGAATCGTTGCAATTGATGTTCGATCCCGAAGAGAAGGAAAAGATCTTCGAAAAGTGGGTTTTTATGATCCACTGAACAATCAAACTTATTTAAATGTTCCTGCTATTCTATATTTCCTTGAAAAGGGTGCTCAACCTACAGGAACTGTTCAGGATATTTTAAAGAAGGCAGAAGTTTTTAAGGAACTTCGACCTAATCAAACGAAATTCAATTAAAGAAATACCAAGGGGGGGGGTAGTGATTTGTATATAACTTTGTATAACTTTTCTCTACTATTTTTTTATTTCCCCCCTTAATCCTGCTTTATTCGTATCTATTTCTCATTGCTTCTGTCGAATTCCATGGTCGATAACAACAAAACCTTAGTTTATTGATCATATAAATCTCAAATTCGGACATTTCATTTCTTTCAATTATGTGGTTTTCATTGGAATTTGACTAACCAACAAGGAATCCAGTTTGCTTATTCCACTTAGATTGATGAAATACAT